GCTAGCGTAGCTTAATACAAAGCATAACACTGAAGATGTTAAGATGGGTCCTAAGAAACTCCGCATGCATAAAGGCATGGTCCTGACCTTATTATCAGCTCTTACCCGACTTACACATGCAAGTCTCCGCAGTCCCGTGAGTATGCCCTTAATCCCCCGCCCGGGGACGAGGAGCGGGCATCAGGCACAAATTTTAGCCCAAGACGCCTGGCCAAGCCACACCCCCAAGGGAATTCAGCAGTGATAAACATTAAGCCATAAGTGAAAACTTGACTCAGTCAGGGTTAAGAGGGCCGGTAAAACTCGTGCCAGCCACCGCGGTTAAACGAGAGGCCCTAGTTGATAACACTACGGCGTAAAGGGTGGTTAAGGAAAGCAAGACAATTTTTTAAAGCCAAATGGCCCTTTGGCCGTCATACGCTTCTAGGTGTCCGAAGCCCAATCATACGAAAGTAGCTTTATTAAAGTCCACCTGACCCCACGAAAGCTGAGAAACAAACTGGGATTAGATACCCCACTATGCTCAGCCATAAACCTAGACATCCAACTACAATTAGACGTCCGCCCGGGTACTACGAGCATTAGCTTGAAACCCAAAGGACCTGACGGTGCCTTAGACCCCCCTAGAGGAGCCTGTTCTAGAACCGATAACCCCCGTTAAACCTCACCACTTCTAGCCATCCCAGCCTATATACCGCCGTCGTCAGCTTACCCTGTGAAGGTAATAAAAGTAAGCAAAATGGGCACAACCCAGAACGTCAGGTCGAGGTGTAGCGTACGAAGTGGGAAGAAATGGGCTACATTTTCTATCACAGAACACTACGAACATGCAACATGAAATAGTGCTTGAAGGAGGATTTAGTAGTAAAAAGGAAGCAGAGTGTCCTTTTGAACCCGGCTCTGAGGCGCGTACACACCGCCCGTCACTCTCCCCTGTCAAAACGCAACAAAGATACTTAACACTAAAGCACTGACAAGGGGAGGCAAGTCGTAACATGGTAAGTGTACCGGAAGGTGCACTTGGATTAAACCCAGGGCGTGGCTGAGTTAGTCAAGCATCTCACTTACACCGAGAAGACATCCATGCAAATTGGATCACCCTGAGCCAAACAGCTAGCTTAACCACTAATATAACCCAACAATGTTAATAACAAAACATGACCTAACACCACAAACTAAACCATTTTTTTACCTGAGTATGGGAGACAGAAAAGGTTCAATCTAGAGCAATAGAAAAAGTACCGCAAGGGAAAGCTGAAAGAGAAGTGAAACAACCCATATAAGCACTAAAAAACAAAGATTAAACCTTGTACCTTTTGCATCATGATTTAGCCAGCACCCTCAAGCGAAGAGACCTTTAGTTTGAAACCCCGAAACCAGGTGAGCTACCCCGAGACAGCCTATTTTAATTTAGGGCTAACCCGTCTCTGTGGCAAAAGAGTGGGAAGAGCTCTGGGTAGAAGTGACAGACCTACCGAACCTGGTGATAGCTGGTTGCCTGAGAAGTGGATAGAAGTTCAGCCTCGTACGCCCCAAATCAAATAAATATAATATTAAGACAACTAAGGGAAATATGCGAGAGTTAGTTAAAGGGGGTACAGCCCCTTTAACAAAGGATACAACCTTTACAGGAGGATAAAGATCATAATATATAAAACATACTGTTTTAGTGGGCCTAAAGGCAGCCATCTAAATAGAAAGCGTTAAAGCTCAGACAGAGAGAAGTTTATTATACTGATAAAAAAATCTTATTCCCCTAGCAGTATCAGGCTAACCCATGCCTACATGGAAGAAATTATGCTAAAATGAGTAACAAGAAGACCTGCTCTTCTCCAAGCACAAGTGTAAACCAGATCGGACAAACCGCTGGAAATTAACGAACTCAACCCAAGAGAGTAATGTGAACAACAAAAAAACCAAGAAAAACCCACAATTAAACAATCGTTAACCCCACACTGGAGTGCTATTTTTAAAGGAAAGACTAAAAGAAAGGGAAGGAACTCGGCAAACACAAGCCTCGCCTGTTTACCAAAAACATCGCCTCCTGCAACTAAACTGAGTATAGGAGGTCCAGCCTGCCCAGTGACTACGGGTTCAACGGCCGCGGTATTTTGACCGTGCAAAGGTAGCGCAATCACTTGTCTTTTAAATAGAGACCTGTATGAATGGCTAAACGAGGGCTTAACTGTCTCCCCCTTCAAGTCAGTGAAATTGATCTATCCGTGCAGAAGCGGGTATAACCATACAAGACGAGAAGACCCTTTGGAGCTTAAGGTACAAAATTCAACCACGTTAAGCAACTTAATAAAAAGCAAGAACTTAGTGGATAATGAAGTTTTACCTTCGGTTGGGGCGACCACGGAGGAAAAATAAGCCTCCGAGTGGAATGGGCCAAATCCCTAAAACCAAGAGAGACATCTCTAAGCCACAGAACATCTGACCAAAAATGATCCGGCTACTAAAGCCGATCAACGAACCAAGTTACCCTAGGGATAACAGCGCAATCCTCTCCCAGAGTCCATATCGACGAGGGGGTTTACGACCTCGATGTTGGATCAGGACATCCTAATGGTGCAGCCGCTATTAAGGGTTCGTTTGTTCAACGATTAAAGTCCTACGTGATCTGAGTTCAGACCGGAGCAATCCAGGTCAGTTTCTATCTGTAACGCTACTTTTCCTAGTACGAAAGGATCGGAAAAGAGGGGCCTATACTTAAAGCACGCCCCACCCCTAATTAATGAAAACAAATAAATTAAATAAAGGGAGGGCCAAAACCCCAACCACCCGAAATAAGGACATACTGGGGTGGCAGAGCATGGTAAATTGCGAAAGGCCTAAGCCCTTTAAACCAGAGGTTCAAGTCCTCTTCCCAGTTTATGCTAAACACTTTAATAAATCACTTAATCAATCCCCTAGCCTATATTGTACCCGTCCTGTTAGCAGTGGCTTTCCTAACTTTTGTTGAACGTAAAGTATTAGGGTATATGCAACTACGAAAAGGGCCTAATGTAGTAGGACCGTACGGACTTCTACAACCTATTGCCGACGGAGTAAAATTATTTATTAAAGAGCCCGTCCGCCCCTCTACATCTTCCCCCTTTCTATTTTTAGCCACCCCCATTCTTGCACTAACCCTGGCCATAACACTATGAGCACCCATACCTATACCTTACCCAGTAGTTGACCTTAACCTAGGGGTTCTGTTTATCCTAGCCCTATCGAGCCTCGCAGTCTACTCCATTCTCGGATCAGGGTGAGCATCAAATTCAAAATACGCACTAATTGGGGCCTTGCGAGCGGTAGCCCAAACAATTTCGTATGAAGTTAGTCTCGGACTAATTCTTTTATCAGTAATTATCTTTTCCGGCGGGTACACCCTTCAAACATTCAGCACAGCCCAAGAAAGCATCTGACTATTAGCCCCCGCCTGACCACTAGCCGCAATATGATATATCTCAACCTTAGCAGAAACAAACCGAGCACCCTTCGACCTAACAGAAGGAGAGTCAGAACTAGTCTCCGGCTTCAACGTAGAATATGCAGGGGGACCCTTTGCTTTATTTTTCCTGGCCGAATATGCAAACATTCTATTAATAAATACCTTATCAGCCGTACTATTTCTGGGAACATCGCACATTCACCACATCCCAGAATTAACAACAATTAGCCTTATGACTAAAGCCGCACTACTGTCTATTGTGTTCTTATGAGTACGGGCCTCTTACCCACGATTTCGATATGACCAACTCATGCACCTCGTATGAAAAAACTTCCTCCCTCTTACACTAGCCCTCGTGCTATGACACGTTGCCCTGCCGATCGCATTAGCAGGCCTTCCCCCACAACTATAATTCAGGAACTGTGCCCGAATGCCTAGGGACCACTTTGATAGAGTGGCTTATAGGGGCTAAAATCCCCTCAGTTCTTAGAAAGAAGGGGATCGAACCCATGCCCAAGAGATCAAAACTCTTAGTGCTTCCTCTACACCACTTTCTAAGATGGGGTCAGCTAATCAAGCTTTCGGGCCCATACCCCGAACATGACGGTTAAAGTCCCTCCTCCATCAATGAACCCTTACGTACTAGCAATCCTACTATCCAGCCTAGGATTAGGAACCACCCTAACCTTTGCCAGCTCTCACTGACTACTAGCTTGAATGGGCTTGGAAATTAATACCTTAGCAATTATTCCTCTCATAGCACAACACCACCACCCCCGTGCAGTAGAAGCTACCACAAAATATTTCTTAACCCAAGCCACTGCAGCAGCAATAATTATGTTTGCAAGCACAACAAATGCCTGAATCACAGGAGAATGGGACATAAATAATATGTCAAGCCCCATTGCTAGCACAATAATTATTACTGCCTTAGCACTTAAAATCGGATTAGCTCCAATGCACTTCTGAATGCCAGAAGTTTTACAAGGACTTGATCTCTTAACAGGGTTGATTTTATCAACCTGACAAAAACTTGCCCCATTCGCCCTAATCATCCAAATAGCCCAAGCCGTAGACCCAATACTACTAACTGCCCTAGGGATTATATCCACACTAGTCGGAGGATGAGGGGGACTAAATCAAACCCAACTACGAAAGATCCTGGCTTACTCTTCAATCGCCCACATGGGCTGAATAGTCATTGTTCTTCAATACGCCCCCCAACTCACCCTCGTTGCCCTAGGAATGTATATTTTCATGACGTCCGCAGCATTCCTCACCCTGAAAACATCATCCGCCACAAAAATTAATACTCTTTCAATAGTCTGATCAAAAGCCCCTACTCTAACAGCAACTACTGCCCTGGTATTACTCTCGCTCGGAGGTCTCCCACCACTGACAGGATTTATACCAAAATGGTTAATTTTACAAGAACTGGCGAAACAAAATCTTCCCATTACCGCTACAATCATAGCCTTGGCCGCCCTACTAAGCTTATACTTCTACCTGCGCCTCTGCTACGCAATAACATTAACAATTTCCCCCAATACTACCAATTCAACTACCCCCTGACGAACCCAGACAACCCATTCTTCCCTCCCACTTGCCCTATCTACTACAATCGCCCTTGGACTTCTACCAATAACCCCAGCCATCCTAATACTAGCCACCTAGGGACTTAGGATAACATTAGACCAAGAGCCTTCAAAGCTCTAAGTAGAAGTGAAAATCTTCTAGTCCCTGATAAGACCTACAAGAGTCTATCTTGCATTTTCTGATTGCAAATCAAATGTTTTTATTAAACTAAGGCCTTACTAGATGGGAAGGCCTCGATCCTACAAACTCTTAGTTAACAGCTAAGCGCTCAAGCCAGCGAGCATCCATCTACTTTTCCCGCCTATAGCCTAGTAAGGCGGGAAAAGCCCCGGCAGACTATTAATCTACGTCTCTGGATTTGCAATCCAACATGTTTCTTCACCACGGGGCTTTGATAAGGAGAGGACTTAAACCTCTGTCTTCGGGGCTACAACCCGCCGCCTAAACGCTCGGCTACCTTACCTGTGGCAATTACGCGCTGATTCTTTTCTACAAACCACAAAGACATTGGTACCCTTTATCTTGTATTTGGTGCCTGAGCCGGAATAGTGGGAACCGCTCTTAGCCTTCTCATTCGGGCCGAACTAAGCCAACCCGGATCACTTCTGGGCGATGATCAAATTTATAATGTTATTGTCACTGCCCATGCCTTCGTAATAATTTTCTTTATAGTAATACCAATTCTTATTGGAGGGTTTGGAAACTGACTCGTACCGCTAATAATTGGAGCACCTGATATAGCATTCCCCCGAATGAATAATATAAGCTTTTGACTTCTGCCCCCCTCTTTCCTCCTTCTGCTGGCCTCTTCTGGTGTTGAAGCTGGGGCTGGTACAGGGTGAACAGTCTACCCGCCACTCGCAGGCAATCTTGCCCACGCGGGGGCATCTGTAGATCTAACAATTTTTTCGCTCCACCTGGCAGGTGTGTCATCAATTTTAGGAGCGATTAACTTCATCACTACAACTATTAACATAAAACCCCCAGCCATTTCTCAATATCAAACACCTCTCTTTGTTTGAGCTGTGCTTGTAACAGCTGTACTTCTTCTCCTGTCCCTGCCAGTCCTAGCTGCTGGAATTACAATGCTCCTTACAGACCGTAATCTTAACACCACGTTCTTTGACCCTGCAGGCGGGGGAGACCCAATCCTATATCAACACTTGTTCTGGTTCTTTGGTCACCCAGAAGTTTATATTCTTATTTTACCTGGGTTTGGGATCATTTCACACGTCGTAGCCTACTACGCGGGCAAAAAAGAACCATTTGGTTACATAGGAATGGTTTGAGCCATGATGGCTATTGGTCTCCTAGGATTTATTGTGTGAGCCCATCACATGTTTACTGTTGGTATAGACGTAGACACTCGTGCATACTTTACATCCGCAACAATAATTATTGCTATCCCAACAGGTGTAAAAGTGTTTAGCTGACTAGCCACCCTCCACGGAGGGTCTATTAAATGAGAAACTCCCATGCTATGAGCCCTAGGGTTCATTTTCCTTTTTACAGTGGGCGGATTGACAGGAATTGTTCTGGCCAACTCATCGCTCGACATTGTCCTTCACGACACATATTATGTAGTTGCACACTTCCACTATGTACTGTCAATAGGTGCCGTGTTTGCTATCATGGCAGCCTTTGTCCACTGATTCCCCCTATTTACAGGATATACTCTAAATGACACCTGAACAAAAATCCATTTTGGAGTAATATTTATTGGTGTAAACCTTACATTCTTCCCGCAGCACTTCCTAGGTCTAGCAGGAATGCCGCGACGATACTCTGACTACCCAGACGCCTACGCCCTGTGAAATACAGTATCATCCATCGGATCACTTATTTCCCTAGTAGCAGTAATTATGTTCCTATTTATCCTATGAGAAGCCTTCGCCGCTAAACGAGAAGTATCCTCAGTAGAACTAACTATAACAAATGTAGAATGACTTCATGGCTGCCCTCCACCATACCACACATTTGAGGAACCAGCATTTGTTCAAGTTCAATCAAACTAACGAGAAAGGAAGGAATTGAACCCCCGTATACTGGTTTCAAGCCAGTCACATGACCACTCTGTCACTTTCTTCTGAAGACATTAGTAAAATACGCAAATTACATCACCTTGTCGAGGTGAAATTGCAGGTTAAATCCCTGTATGTCTTAAGCTCAAAGCTTAATGGCACATCCCACGCAATTAGGATTCCAAGACGCGGCATCACCCGTTATAGAAGAACTTCTTCACTTCCATGACCACGCCCTAATAATCGTATTTTTAATTAGCACTTTAGTACTTTATATTATTATTGCAATGGTTTCAACTAAACTTACCAACAAATACATCTTAGACTCCCAAGAAATCGAAATTGTATGAACTATTTTACCAGCTGTTATTCTAGTTTTGATTGCTCTGCCATCTCTTCGAATTTTATATCTTATAGACGAAATCAATGACCCCCACCTAACAATTAAAGCCATAGGACATCAATGATATTGAAGCTATGAGTACACAGACTACGAAGATTTGGGCTTCGACTCCTACATAATCCCGACCCAAGACCTTACACCAGGCCAATTCCGTCTCCTAGAAACGGACCACCGAATAGTAGTCCCCATAGAATCGCCAGTTCGTGTCCTAGTGTCTGCCGAAGATGTATTACACTCTTGAGCCGTTCCATCTCTAGGCGTAAAAATGGACGCAGTACCAGGCCGACTGAACCAAACTGCCTTTATTGCCTCACGCCCAGGTGTGTTCTACGGACAGTGTTCTGAAATTTGCGGGGCAAACCACAGCTTTATGCCCATTGTAGTTGAAGCAGTTCCACTAGAGCACTTCGAGAGCTGATCCTCACTGATACTAGAAGACGCCTCACTAGAAAGCTAATTATTGGACAAAGCGTTGGCCTTTTAAGCCAAAGTTTGGTGCCTACCGACCACCTCTAGTGAAATGCCTCAACTAAACCCCAACCCCTGATTTGCAATTCTAGTATTCTCATGAATCGTCTTCCTCACCATTATCCCAACTAAAGTCTTAAATCATATCACACCAAATGAACCAACCCCGATAAGTGAAGAAAAACACAAAACAGAACCCTGAGACTGACCATGATAGTAAGCTTTTTTGACCAATTCGCAAGCCCATCTTTCCTAGGAATCCCGCTTATTGCTATTGCAATCGCGCTCCCGTGAGTTCTCTTCCCAACTCCACCATCTCGGTGAGTCAATAACCGACTTATCACTGTTCAAACATGATTCATTAACCGATTTACTAATCAATTAATGATACCTCTAAATGTAGGGGGACATAAATGAGCACTTCTATTGGCCTCATTGATAGTATTCCTTATTACTATTAACATACTAGGTCTTCTTCCATATACTTTCACACCCACAACACAACTATCACTAAATATAGGATTCGCCGTACCACTTTGACTTGCCACCGTAATTATTGGAATGCGAAATCAACCAACAGTTGCCCTTGGACATCTTCTGCCAGAAGGAACGCCCATCCCCCTGATTCCTGTACTAATTATTATCGAAACAATTAGCCTGTTTATTCGGCCTTTGGCCCTAGGCGTTCGACTCACAGCCAACTTAACTGCGGGCCATTTATTAATTCAACTCATTGCTACAGCTGTATTTGTTCTGCTACCCATAATGCCAACAGTGGCGATCTTAACTGCTATTGTTCTATTCCTCCTGACACTCCTAGAAGTCGCTGTAGCAATAATTCAAGCTTATGTATTCGTACTGCTCCTAAGCCTCTACCTGCAAGAAAACGTTTAATGGCCCACCAAGCACATGCATATCATATGGTTGATCCAAGCCCATGACCACTAACCGGAGCCGTCGGTGCTCTATTAATAACATCCGGCCTAGCAATCTGGTTCCACTTCCACTCAACAACATTAATAACTCTTGGAATAATTCTTCTACTTCTTACAATATTTCAATGATGACGTGACATTATCCGAGAAGGAACTTTCCAAGGTCACCACACACCGCCAGTACAAAAAGGACTACGTTATGGAATAATCCTATTTATTACTTCAGAGGTATTCTTCTTCCTAGGATTTTTCTGAGCTTTCTACCATTCAAGCCTGGCACCAACACCAGAGCTCGGAGGATGTTGACCCCCAACAGGAATTATTACATTAGACCCCTTTGAGGTTCCTCTTCTTAACACGGCTGTGCTACTAGCATCTGGGGTAACAGTCACATGAGCCCACCATAGCATCATAGAGGGTGAACGAAAACAAGCTATCCAATCCCTTGCACTTACAATCTTGCTGGGATTTTACTTCACTGCTCTTCAAGCCATGGAGTACTATGAAGCACCTTTTACAATCGCAGACGGAGTATATGGCTCTACATTCTTTGTAGCCACGGGGTTCCACGGACTACACGTCATTATTGGGTCATCATTCCTAGCTGTGTGTCTCCTCCGCCAAATCCAATACCACTTTACATCTGAACATCACTTCGGCTTTGAGGCCGCCGCCTGATATTGACACTTTGTCGACGTAGTGTGACTATTCCTCTACGTGTCCATCTATTGATGAGGCTCATAATCTTTCTAGTATTAAAGTTAGTACAAGTGACTTCCAATCATTTAGTCTTGGTTAAACCCCAGGGAAAGATAATGAATCTAATCACAACTATCCTCGCTATCACCGTGGCCCTATCCTCAGTCCTGGCAATCGTGTCTTTTTGACTGCCACAGATGAACCCAGATGCAGAAAAACTATCCCCTTATGAGTGTGGATTTGATCCTCTAGGATCTGCCCGACTACCCTTTTCACTACGATTCTTCCTGGTAGCAATCCTATTCCTTCTATTCGACCTAGAAATTGCCCTCCTCCTTCCCCTACCCTGAGGAGATCAACTCCACAACCCCACTGGGACATTCTTTTGAGCCACCACAGTCCTAATCCTATTAACCCTCGGACTAATCTACGAATGAACTCAAGGTGGCCTAGAATGAGCAGAATAGGGAGTTAGTCCAAAATAAGACCTCTGATTTCGGCTCAGAAAATTATGGTTTAAGTCCATGACCCCCTTATGACACCAGTACATTTTAGCTTTAGCTCAGCATTCATTTTAGGACTAATAGGACTAGCATTCCACCGTACCCATTTACTCTCTGCACTCCTGTGCTTAGAAGGAATAATACTATCCCTGTTCATTGCATTGGCTCTGTGGGCTCTACAATTTGAATCAACAAGTTTCTCTGCAGCCCCAATATTACTGCTAGCTTTCTCCGCCTGTGAGGCAAGCACCGGTCTCGCACTTTTAGTAGCTACGGCCCGAACTCATGGAACCGACCGCCTACAAAACCTTAATCTCCTAATATGTTAAAAGTACTAATTCCCACTATTATATTGTTCCCAACAATTTGATTAGCTTCTCCCAAGTGACTATGAACAACTACAACCGCACATAGTCTCCTAATTGCCCTTATCAGCCTCATATGATTAAAATGAACATCAGAGACTGGATGAACCATATCCAATTCTTACCTGGCCACAGACCCACTCTCAACCCCCCTCCTAGTGTTGACATGTTGACTTCTTCCACTAATAATTCTAGCTAGCCAAAACCATGTTAATCCCGAACCGGTTAGCCGACAACGTTTATACATTACACTTCTTACCTCACTACAAACCTTTCTAATTATGGCATTCGGTGCCACTGAAATTATTATGTTTTATATTATGTTTGAAGCTACGCTCATCCCAACCCTTATTATCATTACCCGATGAGGGAACCAGACTGAACGCCTTAATGCAGGAACCTATTTTCTGTTCTATACCTTAGCAGGATCCCTACCGCTATTCGTTGCCCTACTCCTACTTCAACAATCCACGGGAACCTTGTCTATGTTAGTAATCCAGTATTCTCAACCACTTCTCCTAGACTCCTGAGGCCATAAAATCTGATGGGCCGGCTGCTTAATTGCATTCTTAGTGAAAATACCGCTATATGGGGTACACTTGTGATTACCAAAAGCACATGTTGAAGCCCCAGTCGCAGGGTCCATAGTACTAGCAGCAGTACTACTGAAATTAGGGGGATACGGGATAATACGAATGATAATTATGCTGGACCCACTATCCAAAGAGCTAGTATATCCGTTCATTATTTTAGCACTATGGGGTATTATCATAACAGGATCCATTTGCCTTCGACAGACAGACCTTAAGTCCCTAATTGCCTACTCATCTGTAAGTCACATGGGGCTTGTAGCAGGTGGAATTTTGATTCAAACCCCATGAGGATTCTCAGGGGCTATTATTCTAATGATCGCCCACGGACTAGTGTCTTCAATACTATTCTGCTTGGCCAATACAGCCTATGAACGCACCCACAGCCGAACCATAATTCTTGCTCGAGGCTTACAAATAATCTTCCCCCTGACAGCAGTCTGGTGATTTATCGCCAACTTGGCCAACCTAGCACTACCTCCGCTCCCTAACTTAATAGGAGAACTCATAATTATTACAACCCTATTTAACTGATCACCATGAACCATTGCACTCACTGGGGCAGGAACACTAATTACAGCGGGCTATTCCCTGTACATGTTCTTAATATCCCAGCGAGGCCCAACACCAAATCACATTACTAAACTCCCACCATTCCACACTCGAGAACATTTATTAATAGCTCTTCACCTGATTCCAGTAATTCTCCTTGTGGCAAAGCCAGAACTGATGTGAGGCTGATGTTACTAGTAAGTATAGTTTAACTAAAATATTAGATTGTGATTCTAAAGACAGGAGTTAAAATCCCCTTACTCACCAAGCTAGGACAGAAATCAATAAGTACTGCTAATCCTTATGCACCGCGGTTAAAATCCGCGGCTTCCTCACGCTTCTGAAGGATAACAGTTCATCCATTGGTCTTAGGAACCAAAAACTCTTGGTGCAAATCCAAGTGGAAGCTATGAATTCAACAACCTTAATTATATCATCCTCACTTATTCTAGTTCTCACAATCCTTATATTTCCATTACTAACAACACTAAGCCCAAAGCCACAAAAACCAGAATGAGCAAGCACACATGTTAAAACCGCCGTCAGCACCTCATTCTTTATCAGTCTTCTCCCTCTCATAATTTTTTTGGACCAGGGAGTGGAAAGCATTACTACAAACTGACACTGAATAAACACACATATGTTTGACACAAATATTAGCTTTAAATTTGACCATTACTCCCTTATTTTCACCCCAATTGCCCTTTATGTTACCTGATCCATCCTAGAATTTGCATTATGATACATACATTCTGACCCTAATATAAACCGATTTTTCAAGTACCTGCTTTTATTCCTAGTAGCTATAATTACCCTGGTTACAGCTAATAACATATTTCAGTTGTTCATTGGCTGAGAAGGGGTCGGAATTATGTCTTTCCTGCTAATTGGGTGATGGTACGGACGAGCAGATGCTAACACAGCAGCCCTTCAAGCCGTTATCTATAACCGGGTAGGTGACATTGGACTGATCTTAAGTATGGCATGATTTGCGATAAATCTTAACTCCTGAGAAATCCAACAAATCTTCTTCCTATCAAAAAACTTTGATATGACAATCCCCCTAATCGGACTAATCCTTGCAGCAACAGGAAAATCGGCCCAATTTGGCCTACATCCTTGACTCCCTTCTGCCATGGAGGGCCCTACGCCAGTATCTGCCCTACTCCACTCTAGTACCATAGTCGTTGCGGGCATTTTCCTTTTAATCCGCCTTCACCCTCTTATAGAAGACAACAATCTGGCTCTTACAATTTGTCTCTGCTTGGGAGCACTCACTACGCTGTTTACAGCCACCTGTGCCCTGACCCAAAATGACATCAAGAAAATTGTAGCTTTCTCAACATCTAGTCAACTAGGCCTTATAATAGTTACAATTGGATTAAACCAGCCACAACTAGCATTCCTCCACATTTGCACACACGCTTTCTTTAAAGCTATATTATTCTTGTGTTCCGGGTCAATTATCCACAGCCTAAATGATGAACAAGATATTCGAAAAATAGGGGGTCTTCATAACCTAATACCTGCTACCTCGACTTACCTTACAATTGGCAGCCTAGCATTGACAGGAACTCCATTCCTGGCCGGGTTCTTCTCGAAAGATGCGATTATTGAAGCCCTAAACACCTCCTACCTTAACGCCTGAGCCCTAACCCTTACACTAATTGCCACGTCTTTTACCGCGGTTTATAGCTTCCGAGTAGTATTCTTCGTAACTATGGGATCTCCCCGATTTCTGCCATTATCCCCCATCAATGAAAACAACCCACTAGTAATTAACCCTATCAAACGACTTGCCTGAGGAAGTATTGTTGCAGGACTTATTATTACATCTAACTTCCTACCCTCAAAAACACCTATTATAACAATACCCGCTACCCTAAAACTAGCAGCTCTCATAGTAACTATTATTGGACTTTTAGTGGCCGTAGAACTTACAGCCATAACCAATAAACAAATTAAAATTACCCCTACAATCCCCCTACACCACTTCTCAAATATACTAGGATACTTCCCCGCAATAATTCACCGACTCCCCCCTAAACTTAACCTAACCTTAGGGCAATCAGTCGCCACTAAACTTGACCAAACATGACTTGAAGTTACAGGGCCAAAAGGACTAGCACTAACCCAAATGATAATATCAAAAATTACAAGTGACATCCAACGAGGTATAATTAAAACCTACCTGACCATCTTCCTCTTAACTTTAACCCTAGCCATCCTCTTGACTCTTATGTAAACGGCTCGAAGAGTGCCGCGACTCAGGCCCCGAGTAAGCTCTAACACCACTAGTAGGGTTAAAAGCAATACTCATGCACAAATAACCAACATTGCCCCGCCAAAAGAGTATATAACAGCCACACTGCTGACATCCCCACGCAATATAGAAAATTCCTTCAACCCATCAACAACTACTCAAGAACCCTCATACCACCCCCCTCAAAACAACCCTGCTGCTAACACAACTCCTAGTAAGTACACTAACACATATCCAGCCACAGAACGACTTCCCCAAGCCTCTGGGAAAGGCTCAGCAGCCAAGGCTGCTGAATAAGCAAACACCACAAGCATTCCCCCTAAATAAATTAAGAAAAGGACCAAAGACAAGAAAGAACCCCCGTAACCAACTAAAATTCCACACCCAACCCCCGCTGCTACTACTAAACCTAAAGCAGCAAAATAGGGCGTAGGATTAGAAGCAACAGCAATTAAACCTACAACTAAAGCTACCAATAACAAAAACATAGAATAAGTCATAATTCTTGCTCGGACTTTAACCGAGACCAGTGACTTGAAGAACCACCGTTGTAGTTCAACTACAAGAACAATAATGGCAAGCCTTCGTAAAACCCATTCATTAATCAAAATTGCTAATGACGCATTAATTGACCTTCCAACACCTTCCAATATTTCTGCATGATGAAACTTTGGATCTCTTTTAGGACTATGTTTAATTACTCAAATCCTGACAGGCCTATTTTTAGCCATGCACTATACCTCTGACATCTCAACTGCATTTTCATCAGTAGTACATATTTGTCGAGACGTAAACTACGGATGACTTATTCGCAATCTACACGCCAACGGGACATCATTTTTCTTCTTCTGTATTTATATACACATTGCTCGCGGCCTCTACTATGGATCCTACCTAAATAAAGAAACCTGAAATATTGGAACAATTCTACTCCTATTAGTTATAATAACAGCTTTTGTTGGCTATGTCCTTCCATGAGGACAAATATCCTTTTGAGGAGCCACAGTAATTACTAATCTACTATCAGCAGTTCCCTATATAGGAGACACCCTCGTTCAATGGATCTGAGGCGGCTTCTCAGTAGACAATGCAACTCTAACACGATTCTTTGCATTCCACTTCCTACTACCATTTATTGTTATTGCCGCAACCATACTACACCTGCTTTTCCTACACGAAACAGGATCAAATAACCCAATTGGACTAAATTCAAACGCAGACAAAATCTCCTTCCACCCATACTTTTCATACAAAGATCTTCTAGGATTTGTAATCATACTATTATCCCTAATATTACTAGCCTTATTCTCCCCAAACCTATTAGGAGACCCAGAAAATTTTACCCCTGCAAACCCGCTAATTACTCCCCCTCATATTAAACCAGAATGATACTTTTTATTTGCTTATGCCATCCTACGATCGATCCCAAATAAGCTAGGAGGAGTCCTTGCACTATTATTTTCTATTCTTGTGTTAATCATCGTGCCTATATTACACACTTCAAAACAACAAGGACTAACATTCCGCCCAATTACTCAATGCCTATTCTGAACCCTAGTAATAGACATATTTATCCTAACATGAATTGGAGGCATACCCGTAGAATACCCGTATGTTATTATTGGACAAATTGCATCAATCCTCTACTTTATATTATTCCTCTTACTCATCCCCATGGCAGGATGGCTAGAAAACAAAATACTAGAAAAACATTGCCCTAGTAGCTTAGTTTAAAAGCATCGGTCTTGTAATCCGAAGATCGGAGGTTAAATTCCTCCCTAGCGCCCAGAAGAGGGAGATTTTAACTCCCACCCCTGGCTCCCAAAGCCAGAATTCTAAATTAAACTATCTTCTGATAGTAACCTATATGGTTTAGTACATATTATGTATTATATTACATAATGTATTATTATATATATGTATTATCACCATTCATTTATTTTGACCATAAAGCAGGTACTAACTTTTAAGATCTTGCATAAACCTAAATATTCAAATTCACAAATAATTTCTTTTAACTTGGGGAATTTATTATTCCCTTATCATTTGTTCTCAAATTTTTCCTTGAATTACTCAGCTATAATTTAATTATACCATATTAATGTAGTAAGAGATCACCAACTGGTTTATATTAATGTATTTTATTCATGATAGAATCAGGGACAAAAATTGTGGGGGTTGTATGGTGTGAATTATTCCTTGCATCTGGTTCCTATTTCAGGGACATGACTGTAGAATTCCACCCTCGGATAATTTTATCTGGCATTTGATTAATGATTTGAGTACATACTCCTCATTAACCCCACATGCCGAGCATTCTTTTATATGCATAGGGGTTCTCTTTTTGGTTTCCTTTCATTTTGCATCTCAGAGTGCAGGCTCAAATGATATATTAAGGTTGAACATTTTCCTTGCTTTAAGTTAAAGTAGGTTAATTATTGAAAGACATAACTTAAGAATTACATATTTTTATTTCAAGTGCATAACATATTCATTCCTTCTTCAACTTATCCCTATATATATGTGCCCCCCTTTCGGTTTCTGCGCGACAAACCCCCCTACCCCCTACGCTCAGCAAATCCTGTTATCCTTGTCAAACCCCAAAACCAAGGAAGGTTCGAGAACGTGCGAGCTAACAAGTTGAAATATGGGCTAGCTATCCGCATTATATATATATACATACACATCGCGCTAATTCGCCACATAATTTCCCCAAATATTGGCCTAAAAATCTCTATTAAATTTTGTGGTACCTACCCCAATGCTAAAAAATCCAATATATAAT